TAACTTTAATTTAATCAATAGATTTTTCTCTCTATTAAAATCTTTATTTTTATTCAAAAATTTATTCCAGTTTTTTACTCTGTTCCCGTTGCTAAATATTGAATTTCTATTTACAACATTCTTAGTCTTTGAATTGAAACAAATTAGAATTCTCAACTCTCTACGGCGTCTATACGATAAAATATTTTCAGGAACTGGCAAATAATAATTATTTTTGTCTTTATTTGTAGTTATCCTTTGATAATGTTTTAAAATAAAAATAGATTTATCAAAATTTTCCTTATTAACATATTTTTGTTCTCGGTATCCTTGATACCTCCTTTTTTGAACGAAAAAAATAGCTATGGTTTGATACATAATAACCTGACCATTCTTTTTTACAGATAATCGAAGGGGTTCCATAATAAATAGCTCTTTTTTCATTAATTTTCTAAGAGTTAAATTCTTCTCAATCAGCATTGTATCCAGATTCAGTTCTTTCCTTTGAATAGAGGATAGAGTTATTTGTATTGGATTTTCTATTCTAAGCAAGAGACAATATACCTTGATATTTTCAATCGTTCTTTGGTTCAAACTAAAATTCCACCTTAATTGAAAAAGTAAATACCTTTTCAGGAACAAATCTATTTCTGCTTCTGTATTGCTTTTGTATTTTTTTTTATTCTTATATTCTTTTATATTGGATTGCAAATCAGTTTCTTCAATATCTTTAAGGTTTTCTTTATTTTGTTTATTTGATCTAAGATCTCTTCGGTCTGCAGATCTTTTTTCTTTCTTTTTTTGATTTGTTAATTCAAAATCAATTTTTTTATTCGACAATATAGCCTTTTTTTGCTTTCTATTAGTGTTTTTATTTTTATTATCTCTTTCATTTAGATTTAAATTGAAAAACAGCAATTTGCTTGGTATACCCCATGGTTTCATTTTATATGTATTATAAAGTAGTATAAATTCTGGGAAAAACCAAAGTTTGAAATCCAATATGGAATCACTTAGTGTTTTTTTATTCATTCCCATCCAATCATCCATTTTTTTTTTTTTTTTTTTTGAATTTATTTTTGGATCAATCATAAGAAAAAAACAGTTTTTTTTATCAAATTTTTTAATTTTTTGATAATTTTTAGGCTCGGTTTGAGTATTTTGATGACTATTGATATCAATCTTGATCCAAGTTAAAATATCGATTGTCTTTCTAAGACAAAAATGGAAAATTTTACAATCAAAATATTTTCTATCTGGATTTTTTTCCATATTCCTAATATCATTTTTTATTAAAAAATTTTTAATAGGGCTATCCCCTAATTCAAGTATTTCATAAATATTGTTTTTATGTGTGTTGTAATTATTATAACTCTTGGTTTTTTGAAATGTTGAGCCATAAATATACGGCTCCTTTTTTTGTTCATAATTCATAAATCTATAGGATAAAAGATTATATCTTTTATATTTTTGAAAATTTTCTTTTTTGTAATAAATTAAGTTATTTTTTTCATAAAAATGCTGTTTGTTTAAATTTTGTTGTTGAATTGTATCACGTTTATTAATTCTATTTCGGCATCTTTGTGCTATTAATCTAGACCAGGTAATCGGAGAAAAATTGTATTGATAATGATTTCGTAACCAGCTTTGCCATTGATTTATTTCAGAATTTGTAGGTTTCTTTTGTGTTAATTCATAATAAAATAGTTTTTGTGGTTCAAAAGAATTCTTTAGTGAAGTTTTAAGAAACGAAAAAGTTCCATGATATTCAAGAATAGGTCTTAACTTATACAAGTACAAGTTAAGAGCGGGGGTTTGTGATAATTTGTAAAAGACGTATGCTTGTGACAAGGAGGCTAAATCATCAAAATTATGTGAATTCTTAGTAAGAATATTATGAAGCGACTTTTTTCTACTGGAAAGAAATTGAATTTGATTTGATTTCTCAAATTCTGTTTCATTACTTTGATTATTAAAAATGTATTTTTCCATTTTTTTTTTTTCAATAAAAAGTTCTATATTTATTCTACGAATAGTAATGATAGATAAAAGGAAATCCATGTAGATTTTTTTAGTCATTTTTTTTTTTAAAAAATAGAATTTACGAATGACTCGAGTATTTCTTCTTTTTAATATTTTTAATATCTTTTTTTTTGATTTTAATCTTTTAACATTCAAACTTGTTCTATTATGGCTAATGTTTATTTCCGGAATTATTTTTTTTTTCTCTTGTTTTATTCTTTGTATTTTATTTCTGATTGTGCTTGTTCTAGCAATTAGATCTTTCATTTTTTTTTCTCTCAGTAAATAATTTGTCCAATTTGTAGATTCAATTTGACTAAATGATTCATTAATTTTAGAATTGTGGTTTTTTTTTAAATCTTTTTCTTTTTTAGTGTCACTTAATTTAGATACTTTTTTTAATCTAAATAATAGAATTGGATTTAGTTTTGAGAGTTCTTTTATTATTCTTTTTAAAACTAGAATAACTTTAATAAGCCATTTTATTTTTTTTTTTAAG